ATTCTGTTTCCGTTCCTATATATATGGGTCCGTGCAGCATTTCCACGATATCGTTATGATCAATCAATGGGACCTGGCCGGAAAGTGTTCTTGCCTCTATCATTAGCTCGGGTAGTCCCCGTTTCTGGTGTTTCAGTCACCTTTCAATGGCTCCCTTAATGTTGTATGTGCCAGGAAGTGTCTTAAGAAGCGGGCTACTCCCTGAAAATGCCCTGCCCATAGGTTCGTTTGTCGTTGGGGCTAACTTTCTTCCTTCTTCTTCTTATCTTGTTATCTTGAATTCCGTGGCTTAAATTTCATTCCACCTTTCCCATGTCTTTCTTGGTTGGACAAACCCAACCGGCGATTTCCGACAAGTCTTTCTTCATTTTTAGAGCAAGAAGCGGAACTACAAGAAAGCTTTATTTCTCTTTCCCATGACGACTCCAACAACAACCTGGGCCGCACTGATTGAAAACCACATAATCCTTACTTTCATTCTCATAGTAATAGTCATACTACTCATAACTTTTCTAATATATACGTATGATAGAAGTTTTAGGACCCACCAGAAAAGCCTAAAACAGGTCCAGGACTTCAACAACAAAATTGGAGATGTATTTAAAAAAAAAATTCATGTAGGCAATGATGGCACAACCATCATTTATGATTTACTACAAAAAGACATAAAGAAAGAAAAGAAAAAGTGCTTTCAGATAAAGTGCAAAGTCCACCTGCCCCGAAAAAAGCGGAGGAAATAAGAGGACTAGAGTTTCTGGAAATGTTAGTGGGAGTAGTAACAGTTTCTTAGTAAGAAGGGCGGCATTAGGAATTGTCTATAGGAACCGATAGGCCAAGCCAATCCCAAGGTCAGGTCTAAACTGATCTAATCGGGAAAGTGCCTCAGTGGATTAATGTTTTCTTTCCTATCCGAATACGAAAAAGAGATCTTTGCTTGATGAAGAACCTAACGGATCTTTGCTTTGAGCAGCGCGAAAGCTGTTGCTTGTTCCTTAATTAGACTTCTAAAATCTGATCCTAAAGCTTCAATTCCCCATTTCCCGTTTTGAGCTTTCAACCGGGTGCTACAGGTGCCACTGGTGATACTCCGAGGGAGATGGCTGGAAAAGAGATTGATTTACCATTCTTGTCGATTTCCGTTGTCAAGCCCGAACTGGATGTATGATAAGCCGAGGAGAGCGAGGGAACGAGTCTTGTCCTAAAGCCTAAAGCCGCAAAGCCGAGCTAGTAACCGTCTCACTTAGGAAGGGTAAAGATCCTCACCGCTCTAACTAGGCGAGATCCTAACTAAATGACCGAACCTAAAAGCTCTTTTTGTCTTTTAGGCCCTTAGCTCTTTCAGAACCTGTCAAACACTCTTTATTAAGAGAAGAATATATATTTATTGGTAAAAATGCACTATTCTCTCCTTACAAAGGAAGTTTCATTCTTCCTAAGTCAGCTAGAATCTTAGGTCATCGGTTACCGACTCCACAGCGAGCCTTAGCCCTATTGCTTGGAGCACTATTGGTCGACACTTTTTCGATGCACTAGCCGACTTGAAAGAAGAAAACCACAATTCATACTTTCTATATGATAATACTTAGATAGAGTACTCATGTACGCGGGTTGTTAGTGAGCTGCAGAGCCTTAGTATCTTAATGCAAGTCGAAGTTGGCGCTCCATGCTTTCGTAAAAGCTTCTAGCTTCTTTGGGCCAAGTACTGTTTAGATTGAAGGAGAGTCAGATTCTTTATTATCACTCTTCTCATAGCTATTGTCCGGACATAGCGCCCTTAACCCCGACCTGAGGGAGGCGTCGGAATGCAGCAAGTGAGACTCCTCGCAGGAGTCGACCGATAAGGGCTTGAGCTAAGTAGGAGAAAGAGCGAGTCCGTAATAAGAGATCTTTGCTTTGAGCGAGTCCTTAATAAGAGATCTCAAAAGCGACAGAAAGATAGTGAAAAGCATGAACGAACCCAACAAGCAACAGATGAGCGCGCTAGCGCGAAAGCCGTTTTCTTGCTGGATTAGACTTATTGAGTGAGAAAGCTAATGAAATGAAAAGACTCTTTCAATCGGGAAAGGATAGATCTAACAGAAGGCTAGGCTAACCACTATCAAGGCAGGAAAGAGACATTCGCATACTAGCTATCACAAACTAGAAGACATTCGCATACTAGCGTTAAGCCACATACTAAGACTAAGATCTATCTCTTATCCCTAGCATCCATATTCAGTTAGCTACTTCCCTCAGGAGAGAGAGAGCATTCCATCCGGTGTCCAGAGCTTATACGGGTATAGAGATTGGTTGCAGTGCTCCAAACCGGTAGTCGCTTTCTTTTCTTCCTCGCTTACGCGATCAGAGAACCGATCCTCATCGGCTTGCTTGCCTTTCTTTTGTGCTCTAGCGTACCTCCTTCGAAGTGAATGACCAACCTAGCTCTCGTGTATGGAATGAGAATATGGCCCACTCAACATTATCATATGCTTTCGCGGGGACGTCCAATCGTACCTTCCCACATGCCTGAGTTGATCTTGTTCTTGTTGTTGCTGTTGTTGCAGGGACGGGTGGCACTCAGTCCAGCCATGGCACTTGGGGATGACATGGCTAGGACTGTGACTCTTGCAGCTGTGGGAAAGATAGATGTTCTTGTCCTAGTCGAGATATATACATCGGTGTAAAAGATTGAGTGAAGGATAAAGAATTGTTAGCCATTGTGCATTGCCTACGAGTGAGTGGAGGGAAGGTACTCTCCAAAGATAGGGCCGACCGTAACGGACATAAGATCATCCGCCACCTGGTCAACAACTCTTCCTAGGTCTCTACGGATAGTGCTGTGAGTCAATTTGTTGAGTAAAGAACTAGACACTGGCGTCGATCTAGGCTTGCTCTGAAGGTCTTCCCCTTAAACTCGGAAATTCATTTGCTTAGGAATGTAGGCCCAACCCTTTTATCCAATAATGTATCGCAATCAAGCAACGGAGGTCGAATTCCTTTCTATTATTTTAGAGCAGCTTGAATACTAATAACTACTTTGGTGAAGAAAAACAAAAGCAATTGGGAGTCGTTGGACGTAATACAGTCAAGTCACTGGAATTCTTCTTCCTTCTTGCAGTCGTGGAATTCCTTACTTTCTGCTTAGCACTTTGTCTACCTAGCTACCGAGCGTAGCCCCCGGCCTCTAACCCATCCTTCTACTTTATTTTTCTAAGACTTTTCCCCCGCCCAAAGGGAGGGGTTGTCTTTACTGCTCTCGAACCGGCTTATACTAGATCCTTTGGTTAATCCGACGATCTACAACCTTGGGTATTGTACTTTCTTTATCCCGAATGGCACTTAATTAATCAGTGGCCGCGAAGTGTAATCACTGTAGAAGTTGTTTACGTGACATGATGGTCTAGAATTATAATTAACAAGTAGGCGTGTTTCTTGTTAATTATAATTAAGGAAATGATGCGACAGAGCATTGGTTGTTGAGCTTCTCCTATTTGTATTTGGTCGGCTGTTCATAAAAAGCTATTCTCTACCCTTTTTGCTTTCGGGATCCAACCAACGCCAGATAGCTGCCAACCTGAAACCAAAGGGTAGAGGATGCGAAGTAGCCTGACCAAAAGGGGGAACAGAGGACCGATGATGCCTTTGTATCGAGGAGGATCCAGAAACAGTTATCAAACGGACGAAAATATCTATTCTTTCGAAGTGGCTTCCTATCGCTCCTCACCTCTTGCTGAATGAGAAAGGAACACTTCTGTCCTTGACCCCCGATTAATATTCAGTGTGCCGGAATTCAATTAATGGGGTGGAGCAGACCTGTTCAGCAGGAGTTCGCCCAATGACACACGCCATATAAGTGGTATGCCTGTCTGCATCACTTACTTTGTATAAGGCTATTTTTTTCTGCTGGATGCACTTTGTTTTTACGTTAAGTTCAATCGCTGCTCACGGAATTTATACTAATTGATATAGCCGATTCCACTTTTCTATATGCCAGTTCGAATCTGGCGGGTCGCTCGCTCCTTTCTGGGCACCTCAAGAACGTACAATACTAGACATCCTCTCAAAAGCCAGACAATCAACGGATGATTCAATATATACTAGACAACTCCCAACCTACCAATATGATCGCCTAGCGTTCACTTCCGGTAGGCGAATTCAGGTTACCTTACAGCTGCTTACCCGCTTCCCTGACTTCTGCTTTCCTATAGCTGCCTTTCACCGAACAGCTCTTGCTGGCCGACTAATGCGAGTGACTCCTCCTTTCTTTGCCTGCCTTCTCGAAAGCAAGAGCGTGTGGAAAACCCATGCGAACCCCAGTTCGAAAGCCTTGATGGTCACCTTGACCGACCTCATTAACCCCTCTTAGACGGCACCTGGTGTAGTAGGCCTCCTTGCAGGACAACTCCCTCCATGCTATCCCCCGTCACGTACGGATAACTGCTCAATGGCTTTTTCTTGCTTCATGCGCTTTACTTGATCCTCTTGTTAAGGTTGACTTAAAGAAGATGCTCTTCACCACACCCATTCCCTTATGGATAGAACAGACTTTTAGCTTTTGAGCCCGTCTTGTTCTCTCTTTCCTATCCCTCTCTTTGCTGAATAAGCAGTCTTGGTGCTTTGGGCCTTGTGATCCACAGTGAAATTGAATAATGGATCCGAGTGAAGCGAAGCCGTGACGTTAACCCTTTCTTAGCCATCCGGGTCAGTAAAAAGAAAGACTTGACGAAGCACTAAACAAGCAAGGGATTCGAGCGCACCTGGCTTTCACTCCGGCACCTGATCTACGACCACTTTTAAAGGATCTGCCTATTAAGATTGACCTGCTCCAACGCTTGTTCCAACGAAAGAAGGTTAGAAGGAGGAAGCAACAAAGTTGGGTTCTTCTCGACCTTCATGGCACTTCCCCCGGCCGTAACCAGGGGTTTATTAGAGAGCCTCGCCCTGAAATAAGTGCACTCGTTGTTCTCTGAGATTGGTTGGATCTGAGCAGAGCCCCTCCCCGTTTCACTTGAGAGATTAGTTGAATCCTAAATAGCGCTGCCTTCGCTCGACTAAAGCGATGACACTTAAAGATGATCCGGCGGGGATAGTCTTGAAGAAGACTTGGCCCCTTACTATACCTCAGAACGCCTTCCTGCTGAACTTTCAAGAGCAAAACAAATTTCATTTTCGGAGGACGGGCAAAGCTCAGACTTCGCCAAGCGGTTCCGATCGAATGAAGATGCTTCAGCCTAACCGGGGGGGTGGTTGTCACTAGAGACGGAACTACCAAAAGAGCAGATAGAAGTTAAGAAACTGGAAGTCGTGTAGCCGGCCCAGTGGCCGTCTCCACTCGGGAAAGTAGCCTTTTCGCTTAAAGACGTTTTCTTCGTTACATGAACCCAGAGGGGTTTACTATTTAATCCCTATGACTTCGACGACTATCCATCCCTACGAGAACCCACATACGCGTATATCCCTCATATCGAGGTTTACCGAAAGAAAGATATGAAAGCCATTAGCCCATTACAGAACGGAAGTACATTCCAGCTCTCGCTGAGCGAGCACCCGCTAACTCGAGGACCATTTCCCTGCACCCATCCCATACCCCGGCCTCTACCCTCCCAACCTACCCAACAACATGCTACTAAGTTCTAACCCCTAATAGCGCAGAGGGCGAGTACCGGCATGAAGAACCATAAGGTGAATGAGGAGAATCCTATCCCGCAGCATGCCTACTCCAGAACCTCTATCGAGCAGAACGCGCCGGGAGACAGCCTTAATACCATGATAATTCTTTTTTTTTGTAGAGCTTTGCACCTCTGGCGGAGAGCCTCCGCCCAGGAATTCGCCACTTTCGTATTCGTCTGCATCCGTTTCATCTGACTTGGAACCATCTAACTTGAACGGATCGCTCCCATCATTCTTTGTAACCAAGGATTCGAAGCAAGTCCGCGACAAGGCCTTTCTCGACCATCTAAAGAAGTAGACAGATGACTATCTTACTGATCTTATTGGCAAGAAGACTGATGAGCGTTATCTAAAAAGCAGTTGAACTATGCCGCCCATAATCTTGGTTTACCTATCTAACTAGGCCTACCCATGGTATCCAAAATGGTTTACTTACACCTACGGCTATTCGACGAGAGCTACTTCAATAGGCCAAAGAGTGAAGAGTCAGGGCGAGCTAGTTGCCTTAGTAGTTCCTTACCTTCTCACTTCCTCATCCCATGCTTTTCAAAAACAGGAAGGGCGGTCTCGCTTTCACACTGCTCCTGCTGATCCAGATAATTTAAATGTATCTGCGCCCTATGGTGAAGGTGTTCACTCTAATGGGTTAGTGAAGGAAATAGAGGCTTATAACTCTTTTAAAGATGCGTGAGCTCTCCCTCCCCTCGAGAAGAGAGAAACAGGATATAATTCGAAGTAGGAATGGCTCTGTAAAGTAAGGAATTTAGGCATTAATGGAGGTGCATGATGAAATCAGATATGTTATCAATCAATAGTGAAAGGAGCACGAAAATGCTCTAGCACTAGGGCCCACCTAACAGTGGGTCCCAACTTCCCCTACGACTACAAGGCTCATGATTTTCCTTGTATTGCCTACACCGCCTACCGATGATACCAACAGTGCAGTAACCACCTACGAGACAATTCGCCGATATCCAGACTGAGGGCAGACCAACATACCAATGCTGGGTCACAGCTATTGCAGTTCTGGGAAAAGAGAGTTCCTTCTCAGACGACAGGGGATCAGCTCGAGTACCACATCCTTTACGACCGGCATCTTCTGCTCTCGGAGCGACTGCAATCGCTGCAGCAAAACGTCCCCTCTTAATTGACTACTGCCATACTATCAAAGAAATTGGCGATAGACGAGAGGAATCTTCTTCGTAATTTTATACTAAGTTACTTACGAGTGAGGCAAATTTCATTTGATTAATTCGACATTTCATTTGATTAATTCGACCGGAATATTACTAAAATGAAACCGTTCAGTTCGAACAACTAAAGAGCGCAAGTTAGGCAGCTATTTATGAATCCGTCTTCTCAATCTCCGAAGATTCCTTTGTGCAAGCACCAAGGCGGTGCTCATACCTTTAATCAGGGGAACGAAGGTCATTTGAATCGCTATTATCTCATCCCTTTTCTTACCCATTTGCCTTGATTATAGCCCTAGGGTCAGCAAGTGAACGCACTTGCTCGTCAGTCTCAAGATTGGACCGCCCCCGCCTCTGCGATTGTGCTGTTGATGGCGAGGGAGAAGTAGTTGAGCCAGTCAATTGATAACAGGACAGGGAAGCCTTTATTGGGGATTTAGGCTAATGAGAGCCAGATAAGAATCCAGGTGAGGGTGGGACTCCTCCAAGTCTAGAAGCTTTGCCGATGACTTAGAGAACGACAATCGTGTTTCGAAATTAGTTTAAGGGAGTGGTCCACTCTTTGCAGCAGCAAGAGTAGCTGCTTCGATCGAGCATCTGGATAAGCTAGTAAGGGCACATGTTGAACTTCTAAATGGGATTAGTTCATTCTGCTACGTACCAAGGAAAGGGAAGTTACTGAAAATGCTTCAGATTGCTCTTCGAAGAAAGCTCTGATCGAAGAAGTTACAACAGAAATGGCTATTTACCATATTCCTAAAACAGGCCATACGCCCATAAAGAGAGTGAAACTAGCTGCCAGCAGGTGCAGGGACAGACTAATTATTTCTTCGCTTATTCTATTCTGAGATCTTTCGCGGGATTTAAATCGTAGTGGCATGCAAGAAGATCGTTGGGTTACCAAGCAAGCCCCATCGGAGCTATCCCGACGAGGTTTCTAGACGTGATATACTTCCGAATCGAGATCACTCTCCTCAGTGAGAGCTGAGGACGATGCTGACAAGGCCTATTCACTCAACTAACAAAATAACAACAAGTAATGGTCATGGGGCCTCTTTACCTCTATGATTGGAGTCAGGAGAAGGAGTTGGAGTTGAGCGAAACGCGGCTCTTAGCTGCGCTCGTGGCAGGAAGCGAGGCGGAGAGATAGAAGTCAATGCGCTATTAAACAGGTCGACTCCCTACGAAGGAAGAGGATCAGTACAGCGGGAATGGGGTATTGTATTGAATGAAAGTCAATCGAAGAAGCACGGGATGAGCACAAAGCAAGCAATAAGGGATGACCGGTCGACTCTTCTAAAGGAAGAAGTGATTGTTCAAATACCTATAACATCCCTGGCGCTCAATAAATATAACGCCATATATCAACCGACTTAAAAAGTGCCCTCCTTTAATACTAATTGATAGGGGAGTGAGAGAAACTTAAAACTAATAGATTCTATATTTATATAAAAGAGAACTAATCTATGTACCTTTAAATAAAAAACACTTGAGAAAGATAAACGTAAAACGAAGAGTTAATACAGAAGACCTTATATATGATAAAAAAGAAAGTTCTGGTTCTCTCAGCTAAAGCAACGCAGAAAGAAACAGAGTTGACTGAACCAAACTCCGCTAATGCATCTTCATACATCATAAAAGGGCATCGGCCTCGGGCGGATCTTCCAAGAAAGAGAGGCAAGGCGTGCCATCCACATAGATCGACGGGGAAACACTCCAGAAACAGATCAGAGATAATAGAGCTGTGATCCTAAGGGCGAAAGGTACTTCGTCCTTCTTGCCCGCGTAGTCAAGCTCCCCACTTCTGAGAATTCTGAAATGAAAGGCCGAGCGGTAGCAGCGGGCTGACCTTCTTCAATGACGTACTCGCCCGCGGCTAACCAATAACCTGGGTCATTCCACGGGAAAATCGTACCGAAAGAGGGCGGTACCGAACTAATGGTTGCTCCTTCCATTAAATAGTCCCCATCCTCGACGAATGAATTAAATACGTGCCTACCCGCATACTATGTCCCGAGCCCACGACCCCAATCAAAATGAGAAACTCGATCGTACAAAGACGCAAGCGAATAGCAAGCCGAATCTTTCCATTTTTATGCTACATGCTAAACGAAAGCAGAGGAATTCTTGCGGCCTAATTTATTCTTGTCCTAGTTGAAGCGAGATTCATCAGTTGAATCCCTTCCGCATCCATGGGAGTAGGCGGGGCAGGCCAAGTAAAGGGGAAGGAATGGCTTCTTCCGGAACAACCCATCAAAGTGCCAGGGCTTTTAACGACGGGCAGTCCTCCCGTGGGTGTTCTTGCGGATCACAAACATGCGCTTCTTCCTAAAGGGAAACCGGCTCTGGGGAAGAGCTTTCTCTCGCACACGTGTAAACACATACACGTATTCTATTGATCCGGTGAGAGCATCCGGCAACCCCACTTATGGTCCGGAGGAATAAGCATGGCCAGAAACAGGAACTGAGATGAAAACCGGTTAAGTACGACACCAGGTTCGCCAACAGAGTAGAAAGAATTGGCTGGCAGCTCTGCTTTCGTGGAAGAGCAGCGTAATGAGGTGTTGGAGCAACAAATGAACGACATTCAAAGTAAGCCCGCCCTATCTAGTCCTGATGCCTTATAGCCCCACCGTCCAACTGGAAAGAGTCAGTTGGAGGCCCTACAGGCTGGGATTCATCGGCCCTATAGGCCTTTGTCAATTTAGAGACATTGTTTTCTTTGGGTCGTCCCCGGCTATCTAAGCCTAATTATCGGAAAATTGAGGAAAGAAATAAAATGTGGCATTTTCTCCATAAAGGCGATAGTCAACGAGGAACTAGAACGTTCATGTATGGCCAGCTTCATGAACACTCAAAGCAGAAAGATATGGTGATATCACCGAATCATATGTAACGGCCCGCGCGGGGTATGGCTTCATACAGATCAGAACGCCCAGCATACAGAAACGAGACCGCTTAGAGCAAGCTCCGGCATTCCACTGCCTTACCCACGAGACCGTGTCTTGGCTGACCAGGCTTCAAGCAGTTCGCAACGACCAGATGCTAATATTGCCCCTCGAATGACTCTTAAAGTATGCTTTTTCTTTTATCCTACGTTACGCTTTTTGAAAACGCCCAAAAATCAGTGCAAAAATCTCGAGTTTAAGCACCTTTTTTCATGCTTGGGCTGCCTGCCTTTTCTCGCTCCGTGACGCTACTGCTCTACTTGACTCAGCGTAATTTCCTATCTATTATAAAATCCCTTATCTCAGCATTCTTATCCTGATCCTTCTGGTCTCCAATCAGGTTCTGATCACAAGGGGTAGGCTGCTTGCCCGCCCCTATACGAGTAGTTTGAAACACCTTTTCTTGTTCTAGTTGGTGGGAGGCCCAAGTAATCCGATGAGGAGGTTTCAGCTGGCAGCGCAGTTCGATCAACCGAGGGTCCGGTTGACGGGGGTGGATAACATAGAGACAGAGGCTACAATCAATTCCTTTTCTTCGCCGAGCTGGTAAGAAGGAAGTTGCTTTAGTCTTAGAAGCGCTCTCCTTCGTTAGCTAGAATACAGATGCTGAATTGCACAATGTGCTGGGTGTTACGGCGGGGGAGGAGACCGCTGGATACATAACTGCTCAAGACATATTATCTCACTGCCCTCTGCGGAAATGGTCGATCCAACCACAGCATATAGCTAACCTAACGGAACCAATTAGATTACAAATCGAGAGGAATCACGGATCTCGTATGAAGAAAAGACCAAATAAGGGCCAAGCAAGATGGAAGGTTGGTTTTTTTCTATGGATGCTGTTCGAAATGCGAATCATCATGGTATTAATGGGAATGGGAAGACTTTCATTAGCAGAATGATGAGTCAGAAATTAATAGAGTACAAAACGAACCATAGGCCTTAGGATTTGAAACAGAATAAAGCTTTTTGTGTTAAGGGACGACGTAACTCTATTCAGATCCTTGCTTCGCTTCGCACCTCGTCATAGCCCTGAAAAGCTCACTCGGAGTTCTAGTTAGAGAATGGGATATGATTAACTACTTGCCTACTGCTACCTGGGATTCCTCGGAAGATCGAAGAAGGTATAGTATTAGACAAGGTTCATTCCTTCTCGAATTCGGATCTTCAGAAGAAGAAGGTATTTCTTCAAGAGGCACTTCATTTGAGACTTTGATATGTCCGACTTGACTTTATATTTCTTAATTATGACCCGGGGTCACTCGCTGCCCTAACCCCTAAGTGCCTTCACTCCCTTTAGAGCCCTGAATGGGAAAGTCATAAAGAGCGGAGCCGTGAAAAGAGCAGCTGAGATTCCTCAAAGACTAGCAAGGCTTACTCTAACAGCGGGAAGAGCAGATAGTAGAACAGCTCCATTGAGTAGACTCATTTCCGTAGCTACGTATTTTATAACAAGAATAGCAGCTTCTTCTATAACAAGAAGAGCTCCTTCTTTTTCTTGCTAACATAAGGAAGTGCATATAAAAAACAACCTCGGAGAATGAAGACGCTCTTGTCTTACCGCATACCTGGATCTACTTCTAACATGCCCCACGAAAAGCTAAAACTCAAGCACTCAACAAGCCGTTGCAATACCTTTGTTTGGTTGCCTGGGTTAAGATGCTTTCGCTGATTGATTCCTTATGGCTTGATTAGCGTGAGTAGCTTAAGTTGTTGCAATGGTCAGGGTAGCTACGGCAAAGTCTAATAAAGAGGACACCTTCTATTTGTAAGCAGTTCCCCTTCTAGTGGTTCAATAGCCTGCCACCTGACGACAGTTCGTGTTTGTAAAGAGACTGCAAGGTAAGGCTATGGGATAAGAGACGGCTATTCTTCCGAGTTGAATGAGGACCATTTCCTCGCCCCACCCGGGAGAAGTGCATTCCTATCAGAGTTGGTAGTAGAAAGCTATCCTATCCCAGTAAGTGGCTAGGTTGTTAGAGAGCGGATGATAGCATTCACATCAATCAAAGAGCAGCGAAACCTAAAGTAAGGATGGAAAATGCTTAAGAGAGGCAGGCCTTTCACTCTATACCCATAGCCATAAGCCAAGTCCCTAGTCCGGAAAGGGAGATAGTTACAAGTTTTGCTTCACGGATAAGAAGAGATACTTGTTGCCATTAGCAACTCAGTGATGCAGCTACACCGTTCGGCCCTATCTCTCTCTTCCAAGTCATCCAGCTGGCTACGAAGCAACCAGCACTCCATCCTCATCTCCATTGAGGAACATCTCACTAGGTCCTGTTCTGGGTGCCGGGAACCTCGGCAGAAGCAATCTATCGGTCGTTCTCCTATCGAGACGAGAGCAAGCCCCTTTTTTCCCGCAGGGCTTCGAAGCCAGTGAAAGGTAAGAAGCATCCAAGGGATCACCATCATTTGCATCACCTGAGGCGGGTCCAAGCCCTCTTCGTCTTCCTATCCAGACTTTTCTGATCCCGGTGACCCAGCCCAAGCCAGACCTATCTTCTCTAGCATCCAATGAGAAGAAACCCGCATAGACAATGCATTTAAAAAAGGTCGAGATTCTACTTCTATTATTAGAAAAGTTTAAAGGGTGCGCAGTTCAAAGTCTTCAAACCCAGCTCTTCTGATTGATTTTAACCCGAAAGGTGTTAAGCCAGCAAAATCCCATCTCTTGATCCCATTGCCAAGCAATCCAGGCACACCTCTCCTAGTGTTCTTGTTGCCTTCCACCTGAACTGAATGAGCAGCTAGCTGACTCGAACTAACCATCATTTTTATCCTCAAAAGCATGGCTTGCTTTAATTCTCCGCAGAGAAGGAGAAAAAGCTAGGTCAAGGGGAACCACCTACCACTGAACCTGTGGACGGGATCAAAGAATCAATCAGTGGAATTTTTAGGCCTTAGCCCTTCTTCTCTTTGCCCCCATCCACCATCCCTTAGCCTTAAGAACAACCAAACCACCGGTCAATCGACCGACAGTGAACCAAATCCGCGTTTTCAAACAATGAATCTAATTCAAACTATCTCAGGAAGCTCGTGGTTCCGGAACCGGCTGCCCGAACCATCCATACAAACCATCTCCCGGCCGGAAATGAGACCTGGTGGAGCAGCTTAGCCAGTCATCTCGTTCCCCTCTTCCCCGCATCTAAACCATCCTTTCTTTTATCTCAATCTCTCGCGAGGGCCATCACGACTCAAAGTTTATAAGGATCCATGGAAATCAACGGCTTAGCGAGCTAGGATTGAGTGGAGACAAAGATGGACTCGACTTCTCTTCCCGCTCGGATGCAGACATAGATGGAGAGTTTAACTGGTTCATAAAAAAAACAGAGAGTTGGATCCGCCACTTTTATTAGCAGGAGGATCAGGAGAAGAAAGCAGGCAGTGTATAAAGGGAAAGAGCAGGGCTTGAACTTCCGGTTCGAGCTCACAGGATAGAAAGGATTCCTTTGAACGCTAGATTGAGAGTTCCATGTAGTCAAGTTGATGGCACAGATTTGATCTGCCTCTACTTCCTCAATATCAATGAATATATAGCTTGAACCCCCAAACCCGGATTTCTAAGTGATGTGATGTTCGAAATCACTGAATGTGTATTGATTGCCGCTTGAGTAGGTAGGATAAGTCTCGGAATCACCATTGGGGTTATTTATATTCTGCCGACCCAAAAGCTATTCCGCGGGTTAGCCACCTCGTGCAATGTGTCAGTAGCCATTCTGACAGGCAGTAGACACTACTACATACTGAAAGGGCGGTCAATCTTGCTTAATTACACTTTCACTTTGCCACATCAGTACGAGAAGGCGGACATTGGTTTTTTATTAATAAGCGTCCCCATTTCAAAGTCTTAGGGCAGTAGAACACAACAAATCCAACAACCAAATCGGCTAGGCTAAGTTTAAAAGTTGCGACTTTCGATACGCTTTCCCTTGGGTGTAAAAGAGCCTAGAATCCCTGTAGATAGAGATCCGCTTTCTTAGATGGCCCGGCGTACAGCCCTACATTGCTCAACTCACAACAAGACCTCTGACGAAAAAAATGAAATCGAGGCGTCGAAGCGAGCTTCGCAACCCTAAGCGAAGTCTTCCCCTGTCCTGTTAGCATATATCGAATTCAGCTGGATGATTGATTACTTAACCAGCCTGATAGATGGAATGCTTTCATCTTTTCGAAGGTCGACTTACATATACGCAAGAAGGTGCCAGAAGCACCCGTGCGGGACCGGATAAGCCGATGGCGTGGAAGGCTAGCGAGCACAATTCTCTAAGAGGTTTGTTTCCTGAGGCCGACTCGTAGCACCACACCACGGATGCTGCGTTAGCGGGGGGCTCCGCGAAAGCCCGAAAAAGACAGTCCGGTAGGAGAGATGCTATTTACCGTGAAATCGGGCTTCCTTCCTTTCCAGATCTTCCCCTGCTCTTCCAAAAGAGCAATGCGTAGTCACATCTGTTGGATCAACCTCCGACTTGAAAGACTTGGATGGCGCGCCTCCTTTGTGTGCTTTCGCCCTCTCAACATTGCCGCCCTCAGATCTAACGCGGATATAGTTTCCCTAAAAGCGGGGCCAGTCCATTTAAGCGCAAGATACTACCTAACGTTGGAGGACATAGGCTGAGCAGTCTCTTTCGGGGTTTATCGTAAATAAGGTAAGATTGGTTTCAACTAGCATATGGGCACGGTTGAGCACCGAGTCCTTAGCAATGGACTGCCTAGTGTGTAGGAGAAGGATGTTGTCGACGCTCGTGACGACCCCGCCACCACGTAAGGAGACTAATCACCTCTTAAAGAGGTTCGCTGGCAAAGCTTTCACCCGAGCTCACTCCCCACTGACATGAATAGCTTTTTTGTTACTAGTTACTAGAAGGGGGCTATAACTGGATAAGCTTGTCTGTTTACTCTAAGCTAAAAGGTAGGTAAATTCGATTACGACTCGCTTCCCTCAGATCTTACGCTTGTTTAGGTTGTACCTCTAGCTTGCTCTTTCCCCTATAACCTACTAGCCTCAAGGAGAAAATAGATTATAGGGATGAAACCTTCTCGTTCGCCTGCCCCTTCCACACGGACTTCGAGATCCTAAAGTCGTACTTCTCGATCTTCCTTCGTCTTGGTAGTTCTCAATCAATTCGTACAATCCAATAGGGGTCTTTCTCTTTCTATTCTTTCTTCTTTCGCATTCGCTTCCTCAAGTGAGCTACTGACTAGCGGAAAGATCGACGGGGAGAGGAGGTGCAATTCACTACGGAAGTTTATAACAAAGATAGCTGGGAACTTAGGTAGGACAACTCACAACGGGAGGGGCGCTCCTCTCATACATAAGAGGGTCACCTCACTACAGCCAATAACTACAGGAATGGATCGCGAGCAACGCTATGCCCCTTCTGCTTTCAAGTGTAAAAGATGAACTAATCAGTGCAACCAAGGATAAGAACTAGTATTCATACTACCCTGCTGGAAAACGGCCTAAAGCTGACTGAGACCCCTAACAACCATGGCGCCCTACTTGAGTGAGAAAAGACGTTTCGTGGCTCACCGGCCTTATAGGAATGGATTGACCTAGCGTATATTGCATTGAATTTCCTAGTAATACCTGATACTACAACAAGTTCTCCAATGAGGCGTGTTCGAATCCTTTCAGAAAGAAGCAGCTCTACTCCCCCAAGACCTGAGGGAACGGAACGACAGAAAGCTCTGACAAAGCCATTCAGAGGCGGACAATTGAGGACACTAGAAATACAAAGACTAGCAATAGGGTTAGTTTACCTCTTCCTACCCCATTATTACTTCTTCGATGACTTCTTCTTCTGTGCGGTCTGCCCCCGTCTTCTTAAGGAGGTCTTTCTCACAGTACGGAGATAGGTTATGCAATTATGACTTATTCAAGAGGTCCCCCCTTCCCTACTGGAGCGCTAACTCCTATTTTTTTGTAGAGAATCCTTGTGTAGTGTATTCTACGAGAATAGTTGCTCGAGAATCCTTGTGTAGTGTATTCTACTGGTATAGAATCTTTGTGCGCTGACTCCTACGAATATACCTAACTAGTCCATCCATTTTGAGAAGATTCTTCTGCTGCCACTTCAATCGAACACCTCTCTACTTACCGATCCACTCTTATCCTTCACCGCCTTCCCTAGCATCTATGTTAGCCGCTTCTCTCAGGCACAGCAACTACGTACCACCAATAGATTCTCATTTCGTTCCTGCTGGGCTTCAGTCTTTCAAAAGATAATTGCTTCTATCAAGATAGCCAGAAGGCCAAGGTGTAAGCGAGGAAAACCCTCCTTGAAAACTTGAGGTTTTCAAGCCGATGGCATCATCAACACCTGGGTCACAATCCCCATTGTCATTGGACCGGGTAGCTGTGGTACTAAACCATCTCGATCACGGGTCTCATTCTACAAGTTTTTCTGTTCCGGCACACGCATAGAAGGAATGACAAATTAAGGGATTGGGCTTTCTTTTTCCCACACCGGAGGGCACAGCCCAAGAAAGTGCAGTCGAAGTTCCAAGTTCTAATAGAACGGTAGCTCACTGAACGAAATCCAATCCATTTATTTAGTAGGGAAGTTGTTTTCCCGCCCCGGCGTAGTAAGAATCAATAGATTCACCAAGGAAAGGTACAACAAGGGAAAAGCAATGCTTTTTCGCTCGAACTATAACCTGAACTGGAACGAGAACCTCCATCTAGACCTAGACCTGACACCCGCATACCGCATATGCCAGTGGTTGTGGTACAGGTAGTTGTGTCTTGAATCTGCTGACAATGAGGGCTGTAGCTTGGGGAAGGTTTGCCTGTAATCGATGGCGGAACGATTGGGACTGCTGTGCTAACTTTGCATTAACTCTAGTCTCCGCAAGTAATGTTATAATATTGGAATGGAGCGATCCGAGAAGAACGATTACGGTCATATTCTATCCTTTCTACAATGCCCATAGACGAAGTGCTTCGTTTCAGACCAATTCTTCACAATGCAGCAATTGCTTTTAAAATTGAGTAAAGGAAGAACAACTTATCTTATGTAGTGCGACCTCTACCGCCCGAGTAAAAGTCTCAGATTCAGCTCCGAACTGAAGTAGACTATTATAATTCGCAAGAACGGTCTCAAAGGGGAACTCGGTCGCCGGAAAGAACATACGTTCGGTGATTTTCTCGACAAGCTCGGGAGAAAGCGCTATCCCGGCTTGTTCCAATAGGGGATGCAACTTCTTTGCAGTTGCCTCGATTAGTACATCATCCGCCACTTCCCAGAGTTCTTCGAGGGCGTCCTCTAAAGGAAGCGTCCGGATCTCCTCTAAGTCAAGCCTTCCCATAGCAATTACAGACAAAGAAGGATTCAGTGACATGTCGAACAAGAGACACGTGAAAACGACATGTCGAACAAGCGCGGTCATTCTTATATTTTAAAGTTAAATATTTATTAAAGTTGTGGAAGCCAGATGGTTGAATAGTTGATTCTTTTTTTTGAGCAATCTTTCTTTAACTCATTACTCCTCCAGACAGGATCACTTAGGTTGGTTGTTGACCAACAGAAAGAAAGCATGGGAGAAAAAAAAGAACAACAACTTCTATTCGAATTCTAATCTAAAGAGGGAATTTCGTATATATATAAAGAGTCTCTCTTTCTTCTTTTGATTTTCGATACAGTCAGGTATACTTAAAACCCAATCTCGATGTGCCACTACATCATGAAAGAAGGTTCGTAGAACTTCTCTACGCAACCGTCGAATCTACTCTACCCTACGCTACCATCTGTCTTCTCTTATGAAATTTCTAGTTACAGGGGCAAACCAACTGCATATCTTCCATCTCGAGATGGTGATTTAGATCCACGAAGCTATAAGCACCGGAGCGAGCACCAATATCACTTGAATTTGAAGGAGCAGAAAGATCTGGAAATGTTACAAGTGGATCTTTTTGCGAAATGCATTTAAGGGTCGATGCCCCTGTGATTTTGACCATCGGCATTCCTGGCCATGTCATCCAAGGCAGAAATGGCTATACCGGTGAAATCGAATACCCTATTGGATCTTTTTCGGACGACCCACCTTGAACCGCCCAACATCGGTATCATACATAGCCTGTCCCCACTAAAACCCACCGATTGCCCTGGATCCGCAGATTCAGGGTCTTCGTAGGCTTCGTCTGTATCTTTAGATTTGGCAAATGGTTACTCTTCTACAGGTACGGACTTTAGCCGCTGCAGCTTTGGATGCGGAGAATTCTTCTTCATATGCTTTGGCGGATGAAAGGGCGCAGGATTCGGCAGGTGAGTCAACGTATTCGGATGCCCTATATCCCCCACGGTGATTTGGAATTCTTTAATGAAAAAGCTCCCTTCCTTGAAAGGAAATAAAAAGGCTTCTATTCCGCCTTAAAGGCTTGTGTTGTTATTCCTTACCCACACATAGAATCGAATGAATTGGATTCCTTCCCAGGAACTGAGTCCTACCCATTCCTTGATTCAGCTACGAATGCTTCTATATCCTAATCCTAACGGTTCAGCTTCGGGAAAAAGAATAGTTCTTGGGTCGGGAACTCTTAGTTTGGGAGAAAGAGGTCGGTTTGGCTGATACTTCAGATTTTCCTTCTAACGATGTGAATGGGATTAAGATGGAGATTCTGAGGCTAATGCCTATGGGAAGGAATGAAGATAGAGATGCTAAATGCTAAGGCGATTTGGATGGGGGGACCGAACCATCCTTTCTATCTTCCAATTCCGTATCTAATGACATTTAGACATCTCCTTCAGTTGGGAAGTAAGGTACCTCGGCTGTCCAACCTAACTATTTCTTCCTTCTCAAGATAGGCTAAGGCGCGACTTATAGCACAGGGTAAGGGATCGTGTCCATCCATGAGGCTGATGAGTTATGTAGGTTACCATACTGTTCTCACTCTGTATTGGTATCCTCGACATCCCGGTTTTCCGCGGGACATGGTAAGAGCATGTGCAAAGTCCCAGATCTGTTTCGGATGCCTGCCTTGAAGCACGAGGCTGAACTTGAAGAAGTGTGAATTCGCCAGTCCTTAGTATATCAATATGTTGGTTGAGGAGGACAACTAAGATCCGGAGGGGAGGCCATGATCCCCATCTGAGCAGAGGTGCCATATGTGCTTGAGCAAAGCTGCATGATTCAAAGATTCCATTTTATAGATTCCTAGGCGAAAGCTTTATTCAGTTTCAAATCCCGTAGCCCAAGCAACCTTGGCCCTTCTATGGTCAAGATCACTTCCAGAGAAAGGCATAGCATATGCGTGGCGCCTGAACTCGACTCGAAGCCCAGGGCTGAAGTGCCTTCATGAACATTTTCAATTCCTCAGTCATATCTCGACCAACATAACATTAGTGCCGAGAATGCCTTCACCACGAGGCCTGTCTGCTTCAAGCTCATTAGCGCATGTCGGGCCATCCATGACACATTGCCGGGCAGGAATTGAGCCTTCAGCTCGGCCTTTCACTCGTCCCACGTTTTGATCGAGCATCGACCATTCCGAATGTCCTCTCCTCCATCTTGGTCCGCCACCAGAGCTTGGCTGAACCATCAAGATACATGGCGGCCATAGTCACTTTGGCTTCTTCAGTCATGTTCCGAAGCGCGCCGAAATCTTGCTCCATGTCCCACAACACAATAAGTTCTCGAGCGCCTTTCGAGCATTACATTACTATTAGCTCTGGCACTTTGATCTTCACCGAATCCGTTGATCCTTGGCTCACCGCCTTTATGAGTCTATTGATCTCATCAGTGAGGCTACCGAGCTAAAAAACAATGTCCTTGCCCGGCCTTAGCATCCAGCTTTTCCTTCTCTAACGAGCGCTCGCTTAAGCCCTCGAGCTCGTCCTAAGCTAAGCGCTGACACGTCGGGCTGGCTGGCCGCCTTCCTCTAAGGCCGATACACGTCTCTCCAGAGTGCCGAGAATGCGCTCTACTCGTTCACGATGCGATTCCCTCTTTCCTCCCTGTGCCTACCTTGAATGAGGAATGGCGGGGTGGTCTCGTATATAAGAAATATGCTGCTTTTCGGTTTGGTTTTGGAGTTTTCTCTCCCTATCCGCTCTTTGCAGGTGCAAAGGTATTCGCACCGGACAAAACTCAATTAACAATGGGTATTGGTACGAGTTGGAACACAAGTTCCATGAGCAGTTTTATCGAGCTGAGCCGGAGCTGCTAAGAAATAGTGCCTTAACTTCTGATCCACCTCGCCAACCGCCCCTTCTTCTTGGGGGACCCGTGGAAAGAGCCCTTCTTATTGGAAAGCAATTATGACCTTTGTCCCACCAGACACCTCTGAGCCTCTTACAGGCCGCTCTGAGAGATCTCATCTGAGGGATATTGATCCTCCCTCTTTGGTAGCATCATGAGCAGCTGGGCGTGCAGAGCAAGCCAGGAAGAGTCCAAAAACCTTCTTTCTGAGGAATATGATCCCAAGATGGTGAAGAAAGATCGGCACTATGATGACTATACTACCGAGATGACTACCGACGGGCAAGGGGAGAACATGTAGCGGCTTGCCTAGATCTCGTATTCCCACTCCGTCGGTCAAACCAAGGATTCTCTTCTTAAAGTAATGGTACGAGTGTTTTTCTTTCTTTTTCTCCAAGCGATCTATTTCATTAAAGCGTGCCCCGAAACCAGAGTAGCCAACGGCACTCTTTATTGTGTGCTCTGAGAAACTCCTGGTTAGAAGTCACCTTGAGCCCGCTAAAAGACTAGGGCTATGGTAACTAAACCGGTGTCGGCTACCGTTGACTGCTTCTTTTAGGGCTATTACCCTAAGCCGAAGCGCTGGACTGCACTCGATAATGCTTCTTCTATTGAAAGACGAAGTCCTCGCTCGTGACAACTAGACTTGCACACTCCTTACTTCTGCTATAAGCTATAAAAAAAAGAGGGCAGGGAGCTTGTGACTAAGCCGCTAGGGAGACTAATACTAACCCGAATCCGGGAAAGGATCCGTAGACAGCACTGTGTGGATGGGGTACCGCTCACTGCACGGCTAAGGGAACTCTGTCTTGTATGCTAAGAGAAAGTCTTCGGTACAACTCTTCTTTCCTCCCTTCACTCCTCTCCTAACGCAGGCAAGGCAACAAGTAAGCTCTTAGCGCTTCTTTGGCAAAGGCTACTCGCTCGCGGTAGAGCTGTCTTTGCTAGTTTTATTGCTGGCTCTAAGCCTACCTCCTTGTCTACATCCTGATAACCGCCTGCCTGCCTTGACAGAAGAAGCAGTGCAGTAAGCGTCTCCGGACATATAAAGTAGGCAATCACTTACTATATTGCTATCACCGGACGAGAGGTAGGTTTCAGTCGTAGTTTCTGGTATCGACCCTATTCTAACTTGTAAGCAGTGGGAAATCTCTATACGATTGAAGTCAGTGTGCAAGGAGCTCTAGTTTCTAGTCGTTGTATGGTCAGGAGGGAACAAGCAACGGATGAGCGAACAAGCAACGGATGAGCGCGCTAGCGCGAAAGCCGTTGCGCAACAAACAACGGAACAAGCAACGGATAAGCGCTAACGCGCGAAAGCCCCAATTCGTTAATAGCGGCACATACGTTTTCTTGCTGCTTCTTTCTTCTTTCTGCGTACCTGCCTCTCTATCCCCTTCTTTACTGAGTAGGGTTCCCGGGTGCCTATACGATTAGTAAGGCAGGATGCTACTGTACCAGTAGTGGAGTGGCTTGAATCAAATCGTTTGTCTAGAGAGGGTGTAGCGATAACCAAAGCTGACTGTACTATAAAGAAAGTCAAGATGTTGTATAGGCAACTGGCCTTAGAGTAGTGTATCGAACTACAAGACAGGAGCGAGCCATAATCATTGACGAAGAGGAAGGCTTGTGCCTGACAATGAAGGTCTGTTCTGTTGTTGAAGCGTTAGGGAACGTCGAAGCTCGAGGCAAGTTGTGCCCTTAGAGTAATATATTTGTTAGCCTAAATCTTTCCTTGCTCGTCTTTTCCAGCCAGCTTGGTTTGCCTACTTCAATAAGTTAGCAGAAGGGCTTCTCCCAACTCAACGTTAGCAAGGAAGTTCCAATTTACTTAGTAATGACGTCTGGAGGAATTTATTTGAGCTTTAAGCTAGCAATTAACGAAAACTGGGGGCTGACTGACCCTCTTTGCTTGCGGAGTTAGAGTCATCATCCTATGAAGCATCAAAAAAAAGAAGTCAAAGGCAGAAGAATAAACATAGACTGAATACGCTGAAATAGACGCATAAGCGTAAGAGGATAAGTAGGACTGTCTTTCCAGATCCACGAGATGAGATATGCCTTGCCTGCAGGTGAGATTGAAATCTTAATGTAGTAACCAAACACAAGTAAGTAGTTCGTCAGCCATTAAAAAAAAATACGTCATTCTATGTTAATGTTTAGAATTGCCTGATCGCCCGATCGTGATGAACCTTTGGGCATTGGTTAATAGGCATCGGCTAATCCTAATAACAGCATAGCCATGCCATAATAGAATCGCTGAAAGCCTGAAATAGTTTATCAAAGGGATGCCCTTGATTCACTCACAATTCTTGGAAGAAGTGGCCCAGCTCCAAAGGAAAATCCCATTTCATTGAAAAAGCCCTATCGGTCAAATGAATCAGACAGTGACTTGGAGTCCAGTCTCGAGAGATAGCACCATTGAGTCGTCAAGCCAGCTTCTCCCAATTCTTTATGGGTCTGACATGATGAGCATGGTAGATGACACAACAATGAATTTGGGTTACGGCGAGAAGAACATCAAAGAATTTCTGACATTCTTGCACGGGAAGAGCGGAAGATGACTCCGCATCAAGCGCTAAAAAGCCGAACCAATGGGACTTGCTGCATTCGGTTAATTGCCTCGGTAAGTCTGTGAAGAAAGAAGCTAGACCAAAACACGAGAATATCCACTTCTACCCGGACTACTTAGAAAGGAGGGCAAAACACTTGTCTCTTCGGGATGAAGCATCGTGAATTCACATGAACATAGAGCCTACCCTTTATTAAGAGATCCCCAGGCTTGGGGACACCTTTTCGCAACGTCGAAGTCAACAGAAGGCGCATCCATATCTATGTATATACTTTCAAACCCAACCACGACTTGAACTCCGGAATTCGCTACCTTAATCTTCTAAAAGCACCAGCTTCCCCTGAAACCCTGTTTAAACATCCCTGATTCCTGTCTAAAACACGAGAGAACCTTGCCTTGTGGGTAAACCTTCGGCCTGGCCTCTAGTTAGGCCTCTTCTAGGGGATCGTATCTAGTAGAGTAATCAGACGATTCTTGATGACTATTAGACATTCTACGTGCAAAACCGTGTACTCTCCCAGTGCTTTCCTTTCGGTTGGACCAAGATATTCTTCCCCACGGGATTTCATTTGTTCCAGTCAATAAGGAAGGGGCATACCTTCAGTGTGCTTCTAGTTCTAGAAGGAATTCTTAAGCCCTCGATTGAAGACGAGAGGCACTCCTGTTCTAAGGTCGGCCCGCTCTTATCCTAGTACCCGCATCATCTCTTACCTATTCTAGCTTGTAAGCTGGGTATTTCCTCTCTTTCTTTATCCAGCTATCAGCAGTTCAGACGCTGCTGACGTGAGCTTCTATCAACTTCACAGTTTGATCTTTAGTGCTATACTCGCTTTCCTTCTATTAATTTGTAAATGGGCGAGGAATTACATTCCCTCATTCCTATCATAGTCATAGCAGTGAGCAGGGCAAACAACTCTTCACTCTGACGGTTCCCCTCTTCCTGTTGTCACTTGGGAGTAAGAAAAAGCAGGAATGAAAGGCTCTCTCAAGGTGAAACATAAAATGCTATTTATGAAGGCATTGACAAAGCAACTTTATCTCGCCAATGCGGAGTGATGTTGAGTAGCAGTCATCTTTGACCTGGACGGCTACCCAGATTCTTAAGCTATAAGACCCCCTCGCTTCTCGTACCCGAACGTCAGACACGATCGAAGGAATGATCATAGCAACCTATCTGCCTATGAAGATCTGATCCCGCTACACCTGATCTGTTTACTGACTCTTACGCCGCCCCTTTGTCAAACAGGAAACTTCCGATCTACTTATGCCGGGCTGGTTGCTAGCTTCCAAAGCCCTAAGCAAGAGGTTCCATACTGTCCTGAACTAGAACTAGAACAGCTAACTCGGACTCAGGGGACACTTCTGACTTGTTAGCTGCAAGTACGAACGTAGAGAGTTTGTTAGGTCCTGCATTTTAGACTTTGGGGGGTCAAGTCAACTAAACAAGGAATCAAAAACCATAGGACCATGTGAGCGAAGGAAGTTAAGGACTGAGACCTATACTCCGGATTGAGACCTAAGCCAACTAATGGAAGTAGTTCAACCTAGGAGTGAAATGAGCCCGGCTAAACGCATCAAAGTGCCTGGAATAGGCTCTTTCTTCCTATGTTGAATCGGTTCTATCTTCATCCCTCCCTGAGACTGGAAAAGGGACTACGGGCTACCAACAAGACTGACGAATCCAGATGACTAATCTAAAGAATCGAAGGAAACTGGAAGAACGAGAGAGTCCAGCTGAACTAGGATCTAGACTCCTTCCGAGAGGCAAGTTCAGCTACAGACGATCGCTCAATCGCACCTTCCCTACCACCCCTGTTCTCTACCCCTGTGCTTTAAAAAAGGCTTTCTTTTTTTCTTAATATTAGGTCGGAATCACTTCCCTAGGTCCATGTCCATCCCCTTGGAATACGGACTTTTTCCTATGTTGAATCGCTTCGTCCCACCCCCGTGGCATTGGCTTTGATTGCCCCTACTCTTCTCATGTCCTCAACCCCGCTTCATGCTAGAGGAGAGAAAGCCGATATAAACAGCTCCATATTAGCGAATTGCCTCTGACTACATATACGCTATTCTTCGAATCGAGGGCCTTACCTAAGACTTCTTGCTTCAAGTTAACATGCGCTTGGAAGTCTTACTGCTACTGTCAGTCCTAGCTTTTATGACTAGTGGTGATCGATCCACACATTCCCTCTCTTTACCTATACGACCTACTACCCGGTTCAGATGCAGACTTTCGAATGAATTTCTCGATGGATATTGTTATATAATTAATTTGTTCCTTTTCACTCCTATTTACCTTTCTTATCATAGGATTTCATCTATGACTGACCCTTATACCACCTGTAATCGAAGAAGACGTCTATCTGCATATCAGCTTGAGTGCGGGCTTACCATGCCTAGTGCGATTCTTTGCATCCCGGTGGTCTGTCAACGGACTGGCTTACCGCTGATGAGAGGGTGACGATTATGCCAGAGGTAGGAGCTCTTCTTAGACGGATGAGTCACCCATTCTCCCGAGGACGATTGACTCATTCTAACTGACGCATCAACAACCTCGAGCTCACTGAAGCAGCTCGGCGCACTAGCAGAGTCAGACCACTCTCTTAAGTCGGCAATCATAGATCAGCAGATTCTTACCGCTATGGACTACGGAAATCGAGAATCTCAGGAGCGAGACTCGAACGCCCATTTTATGAGTGCCGAACGGCCATTATCCTATATTTGTCAGCATAGAACGGAACGAACTGAGCTCGATCAAAGCACTAACTGAAGACAGACAAACTTCATGCCTAAACTCGTACTAGACAAAGCACTCAATGCGCGGTTCTCTGTCGGCTTCGCTGTCTGGGGAATTGAGCTGTTGAGAGACTTTCCCGCCTCAGAAGTAGATAAGTTGTGTAGCATCTGAGTTTTCCAGCACTATAACTGAACTAGTACCTTACTTACCATAAAATCAATGACTAAAACTCTCCTGTATTGACGGCTTCTTCCCCGTCCAGAGTTTCACTTCACTAACTTGAAAGAGACTACTCCTCTGGAAGGAACGACTCTATATAAAGAGACGCGCTACGACGCTGGATATTCATCAAAAAAGAAAAGTCAATTGCCGGGACGGAAATAAAAATCGGGCAGGAGTCGCTTAATCAAAGACAGTTCAATTCGATCTTAGCCGATCTAAGGTTGACCGTCTCTCTGGCCCCCGTTTTGGTGCACTATTTGAGAGCTCACTGGGCCCGCCGCTTTCTCAATCGAAAATGGAAACTTTCAAGATTAGCGTACTGAACGATTAAAATTATTATCTATGTTATTTAAGGATTTATTTTCGTTGATCGGCAAGTCTCAAAGATATTGGTGCGAACCCGAAGTCAATTCATTCTCTTTGGCTGAAGTCAATCTTCATCAAGACAGCTGAGCGAGTCGAAACCTACAGCTCAAGTCTGACGAATGCCATTCATGAGCTGGTAAAGTCGAGATCAATCAACTGGGATCGGATCGCCACACCAGGCTTTCCAGGTGAAAAAGAAAAGAGTCGCTTTCCTTACTGACTGAACACCTTCCCCATCTCTATTTGAGACAGATAGAGTTTGTTTTCACACAAACGCCTTGACTCGCCTATCCGAATCCGAATCCTCTACTTTCCTTTGTTCTCTCCCTAGATTCATGGCGCCCAACCTTGCCAGCAGCTGTAAATTAGAAAGTGGTTAAGTCTGATTCGTTCATCCGGAAGATAGGAGTAGGAGCCGACCCAGCTGGTATTGAATTGTGCCCTGCTATCGGTGGTTGCTCGCTCCCATACCTGCCCTAACTGAACTAGCTGCCATCAAAGGAAGGGCTTTTCTCCTCCCTTTGGCCCTGTGGTCAATGAGTGTTAGCCAGCTTTTCTCAGATCTTATACGATACACCTAAACTAGAGGTGGGAATAGAGGCTAGGGCTTCACCTTTGCTTATTCGTATCTTGAGTTTTAGGAGCGGTTGGAGTGGAGCGCTTTGACCTCTGAGCTATTTAGTAACGGGAGCTAGTAAGCAACAGTAGCTGCCCTGTTCGGATAGTGAGCTAATAGTCTTAGCTGCACTGTTCGATTAGGGACCCGGAACCTGGCAATCTACATTTCTCGATATTAGCTAGCAGTGAGGCAGCTCCCCCACTAGTCTTGGGGAGCAACTCAACTGCGCAGCTAGTCAGGATAAGGTATACCAGTAAGAGGGTAGTTGAGCTAGTCGTGTTGTCTGTCTGTACTCTCCTGCATCTGTCTTTCCACCACCATTCCCCTTTCCAGCAAACAACAAGCTTTAGACCGACCCCGGCGAATTATTAAGGGCCCTCTCAGCTCCTTCCTCAAGAAGTTCATTAATGCCTTAGTCAAAAATCAAAGGCAACGGAGGGAATGTAATATCCGAATTGGGACGCCTGGACCAATAGTATATGTTTTAGGTCTCAGGTTCCATTGGTTGGTAGTTCCCGTTAGCTGGTTAGCTAGCATTTGATTGCTTGGATCCGGAGGGAGGAATATAAAGATAAAGCGATCAGCAAGTTCAGATGTTGTTGATGAGCAAGAAAACGCAATTCGTTAGCTTAAACCAGCAAGAAAACGCCCTATATATATAAAGGCTAACGCTATTAACGAATTGGGGCTGGTAGCGCTAGCGCGCTCATCCTAAGCTTGTTTAGATTAATTAGTTGCGGCGTTAGCTCGATGTAGGATTCTTTGAGAGAGCAAGAGACTCCGGAAGCGGAAGGCACAAAATCAGACGACTATGTTCTTCGGACAGGGAACAAAACCGGCAAAAGAGCAGCTACTAACTCACCGGAACAGTTTGCGGCGCCCCGTTTAAGGTTGGGGGCTTCGCCTCCCTAGCTTACAAGCGGGGAAGGATAGACTAATTGGTGGAACAAGGCAAAAATGAATTAAGCTACACAAGCAAATCGGAACAAGCAAATAATTAAGGCAAGGTAGAACTAGCGGGCAGCAGGAAAGGTGGCTAGTTAGCCAGATGCATTTGAACCAGAACCAGTTGACTCACCAGCATTCGAGTCAACAGTTGACCCAGCATCCTTGTCATCAGCATGGTTTGAGGAGTCACTCACTGACCGCATCATCTTCAACGGCAAGCGGTCAGCTTCTTTAGGTATCTGATTTAGTCGCATCTCTTCTTCTTTCTTGAAAGATCCGCTTTTGGTGCTCGATTCAGCCTTTCATTGCCGCTCTACCCTTGCTTGCTGGGGAGGTGACAAACGGGAGAGAATAGCAACCGAAGGAACTGGTTAACGTTAAGACTGGGACACTATGCCTTGCCCATCCTTTCGGGTAGCTGCTCTGGTTGCTAAGGCGTGAAGCTAAAACCCTTGACTGTGAACTACTCTCTCAGAGGAGATCTTGGGAAGAGCTCTGACCAAACGGAATATATGAGTAACTGATAGACCAGACGTTAAGACTTGGCTTGTAGCTATTCCCCTTATGGACTTCTAACTAATACCTGCCTTTCGGGTAGCTGCTATTCCTATCCTCGGAGTTAGACCTGCAACTCTTATCCGAGCAGCTCTTCCCGACTTGATGCCTTGACCTGTTACTGACTTTATGGCTTGCCATCCCTATTCTTACACGACAATGTCAGCCTTTGTGTGCTGCAAGAGTGCCGAGCTAGCTTGGCAATCAAAGTCCTAGCCGCGCGCCGACATGAGCTTTCACTCGAGTTTATGTCTTCCACTCGAGCCGGCGATCAGGGAGTCTGATCTCTCCGGCCTGGAGTCCCCTTCCCGATTCTTGACCCATGCGATGTGCGCCTTCGGGTTGTTCTCGGGTAGAGCTAACTCCTCCTCCGCGTTCCCCACAGGATGGTTACTGCAAAAGAACTGACTGGCTCAAACGGAACATTCCGTACAGCGGCCACCTTATCTTTTCATTCTGCAGTGACCCCATACGTATAGCAATTCCGGGGAGGGAGCTTCGGACATTCGACTACGGTTGCAGTGGTTTCGAACATCCTATTCTACGATGCTAGATGTTCGGCATGTGATATTAGAGTTGATATGTGAGCGAGGAGCTCTCAAAAGAGAGGTCCGATCGGAAGAAAGGAGAGCTACTTTAAGAACAGGTTACGGTTGTAGCATAATAGTATATGTTTTAGGGGGAGTTGCAGCTAAGACCGGTAACCAATTTCTATCTCCCTTATGGCTCTTGTTGCTATTGGAGTGAAATAAGTTTGCTAGTCGGGATCCCCAAGTAGGAGAGAGTCCTTAGAGGTAAGAGATTGACTGCTGACCCGGGATCGATTTGAACTCGGGGAAGCTTTGTTTCACACACGTATCCAGTAAAATACAGAGAGGCGGCAATTCGTTAGTAAAGGGTGCCCATCAATTTCTTTATTTGTTGCAGTCTACCATGGCAGCAAAGTCCTGTGCCCCTTGGAGTTGGGGTGTTGCGAATTCAGGTCTATACTTACCAGTTCGTCCCGTTCTATACCGACTCCGCTATCTCGTTCAAGTCGGCTTCTATCTTTGAAGCCTCACTCAACCGAAAGGCTCTAGGCTTTGTCATCCCAACCCACGCCTTGTAGAGGTCATGGGTACCCATGGATTCTCTCTAGCCCGGGAGCTATAGTAGGCATGACCTCTACAAGGCGTGGCCCTCCATAGGCTCTCTTCTTGGGAGCGAGTCTGCGAGTCAGTCCAACCTAGGGCGTACCAAAGTGACAAGGCTAGGGCCAACTCCTTCCTAGACCTGCTAGGCCGTCCTACTGGTGAGCGCCTTCGCTTTAGCATTCCTCAATCATAGACCAAGGCCTGCCTTAGACTGCATCAAGCAATCTCTTAGGTTCTCCCTTACACCACTTAGACTTAGACCTGAGATCTCTGGGCTACTAGATTAGGGCAAAAGCCTTGACTAAGTCAGCTGCGGACCGGATCTCTATCACGCTTCTTTGGCACTATGTATGCGCTAGTGGATCGAAAGAGAAGAGCCCGACTTCTCGTTCCAGTACATAGCCTCCTTGAATAAGCCTGATCCACTACTTAATAGTTCAGTACGTAGCCTCCTTGAATAAGCCCGATCCACTTGTTGCCTGCTTGCTTTCGCACCTCGCTTACGCATCTACTTAGTTAGCATCCCAAATCAGCGTACCCTGCTTCCTTTAACAGGCCAGTACACAAGCGACTAAAGCTAGTAAGCTAGTATACATGCATTAGCCCGATTGCTTTAACAGAGGCTTTACCTCCAGGTTCCCATCTGTCCTGTCCAAAACTACGGAACTTCTCTGAAAAGTAGATCAGAACGTGAACTCTGAGAATTGGGGTGTACAAGTAAACCACCTAGACCTGATATAGATGAGAAGGCCATGACCGCTAAACTAAAGGAGTCCTTTACCAAGTAAGCTACGCAACCGTCTTTACCCGCCTCAACCAATCTTAGCTCGGACATGCCAGTAGTTGGTGTTTCCTACCCCCTCTCGGTTTATAGGAAATCTGGTTTTATACTAGTTGGTAAGAAAGAAATAATTCCTAAAACAATATATACTTTCTTATTCTTTTTTAATCAAATATGAAGATCAAGACGATCCTAAACATAAATAACTATTAAAGCTCTAGAAAAAGGAATTGCGGTGAATCGTCTTATTTACGTCCCGTCGGGGATCATATGAGACCTCGGCGAATCGTCTTTCTTCTCACAAAGGAAGCATTTGGACGGTAGTGAACGGCCGATCTGATTGGCCAACCAAAACCTTCTTTTTTTACTTTCTTCCCGCTACGGTCTTTTAATGAAATCCACTACTAATGACCAATAGCGTATCCTATCGGCCTCAACTAAGGCGATAGCGACCCATACGCAGCTCAATACCTTTCTTCCCGTACGGTCTTTCATTTCAATCTAGGGGCAAGAGCTGTTACGCTATTGCTTGATTGACTTAATTCCAGGTGTTTGCTTGCTTTCAACAAAGGCAAAAGCGGTTATTTCCCTCTGCTTAATCGAGTCGTCTTGTATAAGCTAAGCGAAATTGTTGGCTTAAGTCTCGGGACCTAGAAGCGAAATTGCTTTCCTTTAGTACTGCTATAGGACTTCCTTCTCGACTGACTTCCTCTATTAGATAGGATAGGGAAGGAACAACCGATTCCCTGAAACAAGATGTTATTTACTAAGATCGGTTGCTACCCCGAAAAGTGCTATTTACCCCTTATAGTCGTATGGGGTGGGCCATTAGTCGACCAATAACAACCTATTATGTGTCCAAAAGAACTTCTAACTATTGAACGAAATCTGCTGCTACTAGAAGAGCGATGCCCTGGGACCAGGCTCGAGGGAAGGATCGGCTTCCTTTGGGGAAGCGTTCACCTCAGGAATGGATTCTCTTCCGGCAAGGAGACTTTATCCGGTTCAACTCTCCCTTGAGAGTCTAAAGAAGTCGCACAATGTCATCCTTAGAAAAGTGAGAGTCATCCTCTCACCAGTCAGCGACCCTTTTTAGCGGTCTTCGATTTACAGATTCGGTTTAGTGAGAATAGCTCTAGTTTGAGAGCTTAAGCTATGAGTTGAAAAGTGAAGTATGGGCGGGGTGGTCAGTTAAAGCAGCTTTAGTGCCTCCTTTAGAAGGAGGGTCTCGGGGATGAAACAAAGGATGATCCAGTAAAGAAATTAAGAAAGCCTCCTTGCTCTTCCTTTTGATTCTCTAACCTGGCCGATCAACCATAGAAGACTAAGGAGGGTGTAAATGATCCACTCATTCCAGCAATTGGAACGGTGGGGAATGCATGCTTTCCAGCGAGCAGAGATAGAAGATGAAGGTAGGAACCACTTCTCGTTTTTAGAGTCGGGTAGGTCGTCGGGCATACCGATCCGTTCATCGGATAGGCGGTAGAGAGAGGCAGGCATAAGAGGTAGGGCACACTCACTCAATTGAGGTGGGGAAGGGTAGTCGTTGATCGCCTATCATTGAGCCCGAGAGGGAAGGTTGATTCACCCGGGATAGGTGGGACCGTTCGGATAGGCAGACTATTCAACAACTAAGTGCCTGCAGCATCTCTTCCTGTTCCATAACCAGTTGCAGATTCATACCGATATCCGGATCCATGCCACGCAGCTCACCCGGCTTCCTTCAGCCTTCCTTTGCACGCGAGACGTTTTAACGAAAAACCATCATTAGACGCTATTGTGATATAATTAGAACATCTGTTCTCCACTTTGAAAGCAGGAACTCGCCTTAACATATCACCCAAGTTGGATACTTAACACATCGAGTTAGACCACCCCTTCAACTCGTTCTATTTATCGTAAGAAGAAGATAACTGCGACTATAATTCTGCTGGGAAAGGACCTGTAAGCCTTTCTTCTCTATGTCTTTCAAGGCCTCAAGGCGAGTGAATCCGATCCATCTGCATCTCTATCAGTTGAATCCCCCGAACCGGGAATGGAAGCATCAGCATCCCTTCCTCAACCTCTTATCGAGAGCCGGTCGTGTATATCCAGTCTCTTCATCCGATCAAGTGGAAGCACTCAAGGCTCTCCTCTTGTCCATCTATTCCATCCGAAGGGGCAGCAGTAATGCACTTCATTGATTCCTCCTACTCCCCACCTATCCGCGAGCCTCGAACCAATGTGGGCCTTAATTTAATAAAGGCTACGAACCGACTGACTGATTAAACGCAAGGAAATGCCTTCGAGGCCAACCTCGATAGAAGCACCAACCAGAGAAGCTGCAGAGAATGGAAGTCCCTCTGTTCAACCAGTAAGCTGCCAAGATGGCGAATCCAAGTCAAGTTTCCCATATCCAGATCCCGCCCTCTCGGCAGAAGCAGGAGAATCTTTGCAAGTTGTTCCATCCTTAGAATGATCTGTGGCAGCATCACCAGACCCAGGCTCTGAACCAAGGCCCTTGACACCAGACCTGGAATATTTTAAAAAACGAAAACTCTAGAAGAAGGAATTCTTAAACCTCCTGCTGTAGTTTGAGTTTTAACGGTATCTTTCAAATAAGAACTTGGGGGAGCGGCTAAAGCAATAAATATCTTAATTGAAAACTACTAAAGATTTGCCTCCCCGGTAGGTTAAGGGGTAGGAACAACGTGCTGCTTGTAGCGTAGGCTAATCGATCAACTATCCTCCGCTACTGGACGACTGCCCCTAACTTTACTGGACCAGGGCTTCCCCCAAGCTGCACTACGTTTCGTCTTCAAAAAACAACTCTCTTCCGGCCAACTAGCTCAGGAACTCTCGCTCAGTAGCTCACTACTGTTTCCGGACTAAGGCTTTTACCGCCTGAGACTTTGGGGGCGAGTATTTGCCTACCCGCTCCTGGCGGACAGGGAAGGGAGAGGTATGAGAAGCATAGTCCTCTCCCTTCCGATCCTTGAACTGGAGTGGCGCTGCTAGCGCTACAGCCGATTTTCTCTCAGCCTAGCGCTACAGCCGATTTCATCTCCAGCCCTTGCCCGGCAGGCGCCCTCACCCTCTTTCGATACTGTGAACCTGAATGGTGGATTGAAAGAAGTCTGGATCCTTCTGGCCCTTTTACACCTTATCTAGTCAAAGGCAGCAATGAAAGGCTTGATCTCCATGTTCGAATTGGGGAAGAGTGAATAGAATCATATTTCTTGACCATTATATATTTTGGAGAAAGGGAGAGGGAATTGGCATGGAGGAATGGTATTCTGTTAATAAGAGGTGGATCCGGAGCGGAGTCGGGAGCAAACTCCCTCACCAGGGTGAGGAGTTCTAACTCAGGGAAGAAGGGCGACTATTCCTAAGTAGCAGAGGGTGCCTTATGTGAATAATCATAATTTGGGATGCGCTATTAAGGAACAAGTACGGGGTCTTCCAACGCTGTTACAAGGGTGGGCGTACTCAATGAGTTCTATCAATATCCAGTTCCTTCTGTACGTACACCCGAAGTTGGGCCGGGTAGACATGAAGTTGAAACTACCACAACCATTATGCCAGCGAGAGGTTCTATAGAATCGAGGACGGAGCATGACTGCATGTCCGGTTACGATCCGGATCTTCAATATTCCCTGTAGCAACCTTGCCTCACTACCCAGTAAGGGGTGCTTCGATACGTTAGCAAGAAAGGGATGGCTGTAGCACTTAGACAAGTTCAGAATTCACAAATAAAGGTAAGAGATAGGGCGTAGAGATGCGAACAAGCTAACGCTTGAAGCGCGGAACAATACCGAGAAGAAAGGCCCTAGACGAGAAATCGCCCTTCTGGTGAACACGAACCCAATGGGCCAACACCCGCATAGTCTTCATCTAACAGGAGTGACCCGGTTCCGCTAGTTGTTGATTCCAATAAAGCGGGAGCTTTGTTTGGGCCCTATATATTGATTTATACAAAGTCACTCACTTCATCGTCTCCGGGGCACCCACCTTCTGCTTCCCTCGGTGTTGCTTGTGCGGCTGTTCCTCGTGAACTTGAGAATCATGGATTTGTCTCCAAAGGATCGTCTACTAGAAATCATATTATTTGCCACTGGCCTAAAGAGAATTGGCGTAGCTGTTGGAAAACGAAATGACAGGGTGTTTTGGGCGAAAGAAGTTCGGTCGTCTTCCCCCAGGTTTGTTCTTTTATTCAATATCAGGGTTTATTCTGGTTTGCCATTTAACCTGACGATGGAAGGAATGCAGCTAGCTTGCTCCTGCTCCGCTGCTATGTCATTCAGACACTACCTTAATTTACTAGAAATGCTGGAAGTGATCTCCGAAGTCAATCTCCTTTAAGGAAAACCTGTGTTCATGTACCGGAACTAATAAGGTCATTTGAAGCACTTTAGTCTAGGGGGAATAGCTGGTGAATAGCGAGCCGCTAGGTTGCCTACCTTATTTGTTTACGGGACTTTACCTTCAGTTGAGAAAAAGAAAGCCCTTGCTTTGGCTGGTAGGCGCAGGCCTGGAAAAAGGACTTCAGTTGCTCCGGCAACCTGATCGGTTGACGGGATTCGTCTTAAAAAGAGAAAGGGACGGAACTATTCCAGCCTAGACCTGACTATCTTTGTATTGACTATTCTTGTGAGGCAAGAGCGTAGGTTGGATTCCCTTGCGGCCATCCCTCATAAAAAGGCCTAGCATTGGTTAGTTAGTAGGCAAAGGGGCCTTACAGTAATAAGACTGACTTCAGAGTCGCTTGTCTTTCAATTCATATCAATAACGATCCAACAGATTCGTATTTAGCAAAAGAATCCTTCTCTTTTTCGCGAGCACCTTCTCGAGATTCACAACTTCAGGTGTTTCCGAGAGTCGTAGCTCAAACGGAACTTTATAGTGACTCGAACCCAATTATTGCAATCCAAAGCGCTTCTTTTGGAACTCTCACTGGCACGCTACAAGAACCTTCTCTAGAATCCACTTCCTCACTAAGGCCTTTCTCTCGATTAGCTGGCGCTTCCGGTCTCGCTTCTGGCTTTCCAAAGAATATGGCAAAGAAAAAACAAATTGACTCTAACGTGATCACAGGGGAAAGCACCCACCTGCCAAGAAGCAGGGCATATATCTATGACTAGCTAAATCGTTTAACTGAGATTCAACCACTGGCTCTGGACGTTCACCAATGGGAACAGCAAGAGCGGATGTTCCGAGCCGTAAGGCAGTAGGGCCGGGTCTTTCCTCTCGAATGAGGGGGGTGTTGCCACCTTGTCCATAGCCTAAGATATTGAAAGGTACGACCCTTATCCCCACTTTAGCAAGATCGTCCCCAAGCGATCTGATCAATGAGGCTTACTCCGGCTGGAATCGATTCTCAGCAATTCTTCTACCTTTTCTTTAGGACTCTTTCTCGATCGTAATCGTGTGAATCTGTTGTTAACTGTTCAATGCAAAACTGATAAAAACGCTAATACGCTGTGGAAACTTCCACCTAGTACTAAGTTGGCAACTGCAGAAATTCACTTTACAGAGGTTCTCTCTTCTTTTTGATCTCGTAACCCCTCCCCACCTGTAGCAGAGCAAGGCTACTCTGGTAAGATACCGTCGTTTAGTAGGTAGCTGTCAGCAGCAACGTCCGGACCGAGGCATGGAAATATGTAGTACATAAGGTTGACCTCTAACACTTCCTGTTGTTTTGGATGCCACAAGGAAAAGCTTTTAAAACAAAGGACGGATCGGCTTGTTATGGGCTAGAGTTCGCAGAGTGTTGGTCAGCACCGTTTACCGGGCTATCGGTAGAGTATGGCACTGCTAGCTAAGAATAAGGAGATTTAACTCCGCCTTGTGTGCCCGCTCCTCGCGCCAAAGCGGCTGATGCAACCGAAAAAGAAGAGGAATTCTAGCTTTCCCTTCTAATGCATATCCGACCTGTGTTCCCCGTTCTCTTATTCTCGAGATGGAACGACTCCCTCACCGCTAGCGGCTCTCTCTTCATTTGGTTGATTGGTGGGCGCCCCTTGCTCGAGAAGAACTAAAAGAGCTTGACTTAAAAGGGTGAGGACTGCCTAAGCGGAGTAGTCTTGAATCGTAGAGGCGGTATACTATATTTATGGCTATGGATGGGGGAAGAACCCACCTGTACGCGACAACCGGAGGGACTCCCATTGTAAAGGGACAAGAGCGTTCGTTACGACGTGTAAGCTCAGAAGATCCATTTATGGACCGGTCTTCAGTAGATAGCAAAGAATCGAAGGTGGAAGAACAGTGACTGCATTTCTTGCCATTTGAACTTGTTTCTGGGCCGGTGTGCATCTTCCTTGTATATGCTAGCAACCGCCCCGCCTTGCCGGTACATTGTGTCATAGCCTGACCTTGCCGGTCCAACATATCTTTACCCTGTACCACTTCTAAACGCCCATAGGTTAAAAAATGGGATACGTAACTACTGGAATAACTGTCGGAGTCCCTGATGATGGATACGCGAGATGAAATGGTTCAAGTTTAGTTTTGGGGAAGCGCCTCTCCTGCTAAGCTAAGGTGTCTGGTAGGACAAACCCTCTACCTTAGATGTTAGATCTCCCCTTCATGCATGTGTTAAGCATTGAAGAGAGTTCGCTTAGTCATCAGCTCTATCATGAAAATAAGACTCTAAATACGGGGTTTAGGCACTCAAAAAGAGAGGTTTTGCTGACATTCCAAAAAATGATACTCTACGATAATAGCTTAAAAAGTGCCAAAAAAAAGCGTTTTCATTGCAAAATCCCGGGAAAACGCAAAAAGATTGATTATGAGGTCGAAGTCGAAATAGTCAAGTCAAGCAGCTAATCCACACAACCATATAAGCAAGTTGGATCCAATATTCATTCCCGGATAGAGCAAGCATCTGATCCCTATCCCGGTCTCCCTGAATCTCTCAGCTTCTGTTCTTTCTGTCCCTCCCCCTTCAATAAGTCATGGGCGTCTTCCTGGCTACTCTACTCCAAGTCGGGATGGGTGCCACAAACACAGCTTGTACTGGCTAAACATCTCCTATCTTTCCATTTGAAGGAGTCTGACCTGACTCTACGAGAAAGATATTTCAAGAAAGAAAAGGAAGCAACTAATGGTCCAGGAATGGGAGCTGCTATTGAATCAGCGGAAAAAAGCATCAAAGCAGAGGAATAGCTATCTTTCACAAGCAATAGAGGTGCTGGAGCTTTTAGATAGAATGAGATATTGGGGCTGGCTTTCTTTCTCGACTGTTTAGGAAGAGATAGCTGCCATAAAGAGGGAGTGAGATTCGGCTTAAGTGAGTTCAGTGCCCCGAGAAAATGAGTTCGCTTCGACAGCGAGTGAGCGATTAGTAGCGGCTTAGGTTATCGATTACCGACTTCTCCTTCCGGGATAGAGAGTATGCATTGTACGATTGGTAAGTGTTAAGCATATAGCCAGGGCCAATTGCATTGATTTATTTCGACCTTTAGGCAGTTGGTCAAACTGCCGACTAAGTAGCAGGAATTACTTGACCTCAGCCTAACAACCTTATCCTAGTCCGATCACTTATTCTCGCGGGCCTGGAAGGCTGCATTGGAGTATGCACGTATATCGTAGTATACATA